GTCGATAAATCCGCGAGTCTAGAAATTCATTTCGGCCAATTGAACCTTCTCGAACTGTTTCTTTTTAAGAACTAAAAAAATTTGTGCCAAAATAACAGATGCCAAGAAGACCAAAAGACCTTGGACACGTAATGGATCTTGAAGTACTATTTCGGCATCTCCCTGACCAAATCCACCCACATTAGGATTACTCGTTAATGGTTGATCAAATTTGATGGATTCACCCTCTGAAACAAGAATTTCTGGTCCTGGAGGGATAATATCAACCACTTGACGTCCATCCGATGGGTCTGTTATGATTATTTCATATCCCCCTTTTTCTTTTCGTATGATTTTGCTTACTATGCCCGTTCCTGTAGCATTATAAACTGTATTGTTACTCTTGCTTCCGTCGGGATAAATCTGACCCCTTCCCCTATTTCCTCCTACATATATAGGATATTTTAAGAAGTGAACATCTTTGTTAGTAGCGGGGTCGGGGGAAAGAATAGGAAAGGTGATTTCACTATATTTCTGGCCGGGGACAGGCCCTATTACAAGAATATTTTTTTTATTAGGGCGGTAGCTCTGAAAAGACAAATTTCCTATCTTTTCTTTCATCTCGGGAGAAATACGATCGGAAGGAGCTAATTCAAACCCCTCCGGTAAAATAAGAACAGCCCCCACATTCAAACCCCCCTTCTTACCGTTAGCAAGGACTTGTTTCACTTGCTTATCATAAGGAATTCGAACAACTGCTTCAAATACAGTATCAGGAAGTACTGCTTGTGGAACCTCAATATCCACAGGCTTATTAGCTAAATGACAATTGGCACATACAATACGCCCAGTCGCTTCTCGTGGATTTTCATAACCCTGCTGTGCAAAAATGGGATATGCACTTGAAACGGGTGCCCGAGTTATGATATATATCATGAGCGATACGGAAATAGATCGAGTAAGATGTTCCTTTATCCAAGAAAAAGTATTTCTAGTTTGCATGGTCTAATCATTGGTCTGAAAATTTCTACAATAAATTGGGTAGGTCGCTAGTATAGTTTCCTATCCACGATTCTGCTACTTATTGGAATCATTTTACTGGAATACTATAGTATAAAAATAGTATGAAAACCCCCGGATAGAATGTTTTTAATACTTATGTAGAACTACAAAGTAAGAAACGTTCTAATTGGATTAATATTGGTGGATCATTTATCAATCATTCATTGAATGATAAATAACTACAAGTGATGGAGATACACGATTTAAATAATGAAAAATCCAATATTTAAAAATAGTATCGAGAATTACCGGAAAAGTGGAAACAAGACCAGATATAATTTGATCATTATGACCAAATCCAAAATCTTTGTACACAGAACCAATCATTAGTTCCCAGCCGTGGGGTGAATGAAATCCGATACATAAATCGGTTAATAAAAGAATCGAAAAGGCTTTTACTGTATCACTTAAGTTATATAGTAATTCCTGAGCCCAAGAGTTGAGAATAACAAGTTCTTCATTAACTAAAATCGAATAACCACTTAGAATAACAAAACAGATTATATTTGTCGAGAAGTGTAAAATTGTATGGATACGATCCTCGTTGTGTATCTTGATTAATTGGATCGTTTCTTTGTGAATTCCTATAAGAAACTTTTGTAGATATGTCTCCGAGTATTCCTTGATCATTTCTTCCAAGAGGAGGATTTCGTCTAATTCTATGAACTTTGCTAGAATACTTTTTTCTTGAATATCATTCAAAAAAATTTCAGATTGGCCGATATTCGCCCAATTAATAACCCAAGATTCCATACTTTTAGTAAATGAGAGAGAAATCCACCAGGGCAGAAATACTATAGATGCAAGATACAAAAGAGGAGTGAATGCTTTCTTTTTTTTCATTTTTCGCCCGTTAATTAAAAATTAACCCACTCCATTTGTCGACTTTATAAGATCGAATCTTTCAAACATGAGTTGTAGACAAGGCATCAAACCTATGAATCTATTTTATTTGTGATTTTATTTTGAATCTAGAAAGAATACAGAAATAGACTAAGACTCCACGACTGAAGAAATAATACAAAATAGTGTTGCCAAATATCTCAATTCATCAAATTCCAAACAAGTGTCTCCTTTCGATGAATGGCCGAAAGAAGTACTTTAAGGAATGAATATTATTGAGATTGTGAGACGAAAGAACCCCTGATTCTATCAAAATATCCAACATTTCAAAAAAAAAAAAGTCCAACGATTCCCCATAGTTAAGAATAGAATAATTGAGAGAAAGATATTGTGATGGTCAAAAAAATGAACGGCAAAACAAGACAGAAACAGGCCAGTTATCATTATTAAGAAAACCTTTTATTGGGTAGTAAAGAACACAAATGAAAGGATAAAAAGTCCATTGAAAAAAAAAGAATTTACAAGATCTCGTTTATCTGCATCTGTTTATCTCCATCTAAAGTATCACTTAGTTATAGAAAAAAAGGATTCTTGCGTTTTTTTCCTCCTGCTGAGAAAGCATTCGTTCTTCAGGCCCATCAAAATTAAAATACTTCAATTGGTACGCGCAAGAAATAGGCCAATTCCGCGGCTTTTTGTTCAATTTCTCGTGGAGTCAAATTCTCATCAGTACGAGTCAACGGAACAGCCCCCCGGCCTCTGATATCCATATAAAGGACAGGACGAGCATAAATACCCTCTTTAACTTCTATTCGAACGGATTGAATATCTTTTATAAGGAATCGGAGGAATATGCGACGATTTTTTCCAGGAAATCCCCAACGAAAAATACACACTATTCCTTCCTTTCTATCGAATCGATCATAACCACTACCTACATTCCAGGAGATTGTGCACCACAAATAGGAACTAATAAAGAGACCCGCGATCCCGTAGAAAGACATCACGATCCCCTGTGGAAAAAAAATGATTTGCTGAGACGGGACAAAAGATATCAAATTTCTACCAAGAAAACTGGAAGTTCCAACCAACAAGAATCCTAATGAACCTAAAAAAACGATAAGGGCCCAACAAAAATTACTTAGTTTTCGAGACCCTGTTATAAGTTCTATCCATATATGTTCTGATCGCCAACTCATACTTCATCCGATTGCATTTTATTGAAATTGAGAGAATACCCCAAATGATTTTGACTTTACTTTTTTTGTTTCCGAATGAACTTTGATTAACTAGCACTAGTTTGGTGTGAACTAGCACTAGTTTAATGGAAACTTTTAGGGGTAATTCATCAAATTTGTTTAGATCTAAAATAATAACATACCCCTCGTATAATCCCAATATACATATTGATATACATATAGATTGACCCACTTTACATTTTAGGCATCCGGCGATCCTGATCTATTTGAAACTGGCTAGAATTCAGTTCCCTATAGATCATTTTCTGCAGGCATAAGAGCTTTTTCCTTTATGTTCGGCAGAAATCACATGTTCTACCATAATTTTAGTTTCCGAAATAAATATCTATATTATCCTATAAGTCTAAGTTTCAAAAAAAAAAACGAATGAGATTGCGTCCCCTCAGATCTAAACAATCTTGTTTTTTTGAACATGAAGAAATAAAGAAGCCATTGCAATTGCCGGAAATACTAGGCCTACTAAAGGCACAAAAATAGAGGGAAAATTCAAAGTTGTCATAAAATGGGGTACCTCGGTTTATTATTTGTACCTGTTCTTTTTTTTAATATCATATTTTATATTTATACTAATTATAATTAATAATTGTAATTAATTCGTAGTTATTATTAATTAATTCAATTTGAAAATTTTTAATTAGAGATATTAGTATGTAAGTGAGTATATAGAATAAGTAAAAAGTCCAAGGAATGTAGAACTAAATAAATGGACTTATTCATCTGTTTACATGAAAGATACATATGATAATCCATTTTATTTTTCTTCGTTTCTTTGTGTTTTGTTCTTGTCTTCGATTTTAATAAAGAAAGCGTTATCCGCAACTTTTGATTTTTTCTACAATTAGATCTTAATCTTAGGTCGCCAAAGAAAACTCCCTTTTTAGTTACTTTGATTCCGATAAGCTAAGATTCGGATAAGCTAACTACTTGTTTCCTACAAATACAAAAATGGAACTTAGTGCACTCTACTTGATTGAATTGGCATTCAAAGGAAAGAAGGCGTGGAGCTTAAATAACTCACTCAGAATGCTTTTCAAAAGATTACGCGGTACGATTAGGTCGAATAAGCCCTTCTGGAATAAATATTCAGCCGCTTGTGAACCTTCGGGTACTGTTTTATTCAATGTTTGTTCAATTACTCTTTTACCCGCAAATGCAATGTAGGAATTTGGTTCGGCAATAATAATATCTCCCAACATACCAAAACTGGCTGTTACCCCACCAGTAGTAGGAGATGTAAGGATTGATACATAGAATAACTTTTTATTTGATTGATAATCATATAAAGCAGACGATATTTTAGCCATTTGCATCAGGCTCAAACTCCCTTCTTGCATGCGCGCTCCCCCCGAAGCGCACACTATAATAAGAGGTAGAAATTGATTGGTAGCGTACTCAATCAAACGGGTGATTTTCTCCCCGACTACGGATCCCATACTACCCCCCATAAACTGAAAATCCATAACCCCAATTGCTACGGGAATACCATTTAGTTGACCTATGCCTGTTTGAACAGCCTCAGTTAATCCTGTCTTTCTTTGATAAGAATCAATCCGATCTTTATAAGGCTCCTCCTCCGAATGAAATCCAATGGGATCCAGAGAGACCATGTCTTCATCCATAGGGTCCCAAGTACCAGGATCGATCGAAACTTCGATTCTTTCGGAACTACTCATTTTCAAATGGTATCCACACTGTTCACAAATATTCATTTTTGATTTCAAAAATTTCTTATAATTTAATCCATAACAATTTTCGCATTGAACCCACAAATGCCTGTATTTTTGAGTTGCATCGAGATCACTAGACCTTTCTCTTAGAGTTAAATCGCTACTCTTAGCGCGGGTTCGTATACTGGAC